AATTCTCGAGCCGAAAGATGGATGCATATGCTGTGTTTCATTTTGCTAAATGATATCAATTAAATGGTGTATCAATTCTATAAATTGGATATAGCAATAAATAAATCAGAAAAATTCTTTTATTTTAGATAGAAGAAACATTTCTTCTATCTAAAATAAAAGAATGTACCCTTCTATCCAAATCCAATTTGCATTGATAAAATAAATCCAAATTATAGATTCCAGCAGTAGATGAATAATTGCAAATTTTTGTGTGTACGAGATTCGAATAACTTCAAAATAACTGACATTATTTTTTATTTTTCCTGATCAGAAAAATACATGAAAAAGAAAGGAGGTAGAAAAATTTTTTGATTTATGGTTAAAGAAGAAAAACAAGAAAACAGGGGTTCTGTTGAATTTCAAGTATTCAGTTTCACCAATAAGATACGGAGACTTGCTTCACATTTGGAATTACACAAAAAAGATTTTTCATCGGAAAGAGGTCTACGAAGACTTTTGGGAAAACGTCAACGTTTGCTGGCTTATTTGGCAAAGAAAAATAGAGTACGTTATAAGAAATTAATAAGTCAGTTGGATATTCGGGAGAAGTAATTTAATCGTTCGAATTTTTTTCTTATTTTATTAGTAGTCTTATAGTAGTCTTAGATTTTGCATTTTGATGAGCCTCGTTTTGAGGAATTCATGGAATAATGAATTAAGGAAGAAAAAAGAATATGAGTCTACCGCTTACAAGAAAAGATCTAATGATAGTCAATATGGGCCCTCACCACCCATCAATGCATGGTGTTCTTCGACTGATCGTTACTCTCGATGGTGAAGATGTTGTTGATTGTGAACCCATATTAGGCTATTTACACAGAGGAATGGAAAAAATCGCAGAAAATAGAACTATTATACAATACTTGCCTTATGTAACGCGGTGGGATTATTTAGCTACTATGTTTACAGAAGCAATAACCGTAAATGCACCAGAATTCTTGGAGAATATTCAAATACCTCAAAGAGCCAGCTATATTCGGGTAATTATGTTAGAATTGAGCCGTATAGCTTCTCACTTGTTATGGCTTGGACCTTTTATGGCGGATCTCGGCGCACAGACTCCTTTTTTCTACATTTTTAGAGAGAGAGAATTGATATATGATCTATTTGAAGCTGCTACAGGTATGCGAATGATGCATAATTACTTTCGCATCGGAGGAGTAGCTGCGGATCTACCTTATGGATGGATGGATAAATGTTTAGATTTCTGTGATTATTTTTTACGAGGAGTTGTTGAATATCAACAACTTATTACACAGAATCCTATTTTTTTAGAACGAGTTGAAGGAGTCGGTTTTATTAGCGGAGAAGAAGCTGTAAATTGGGGTTTATCGGGACCAATGTTACGAGCTTCTGGAATACAATGGGATCTTCGTAAAATTGATCCTTATGAGTCTTACAATCAATTCGATTGGAAAGTCCAATGGCAAAAAGAAGGAGATTCGTTAGCTCGCTATTTAGTACGAATTGGTGAAATGAAGGAATCCATAAAAATTATTCAACAGGCTGTAGAGAAAATTCCTGGCGGGCCTTATGAGAATTTAGAAGCCCGACGCTTTAAGAAAGCAAAGAATTCGGAATGGAATGATTTTGAATATAGATTTCTTGGTAAAAAACCTTCCCCAAATTTTGAATTATCAAAGCAAGAGCTTTATGTAAGAGTAGAAGCTCCAAAAGGTGAATTAGGAATTTATCTGGTAGGAGATGACAGTCTTTTCCCCTGGAGATGGAAAATTCGTCCACCTGGTTTTATTAATTTGCAAATTCTTCCTCAGCTAGTTAAAAAAATGAAATTGGCTGATATCATGACGATATTAGGTAGTATAGATATCATTATGGGGGAAGTTGATCGTTGAAATGATAATAGAGAGGGTACAGCTAGAAACTATCAATTCTTTTTCGAAATCGGAATTATTAAAAGAAGTTTATGGACTGATATGGATTCTACCTATTTTGACCCTCCTACTGGGAATCACAATAGAAGTACTCGTAATTGTGTGGTTAGAAAGAGAAATATCCGCATCGATACAACAACGTATTGGTCCTGAATATGCCGGCCCCCTGGGACTGCTTCAAGCTATAGCAGATGGAACTAAGCTAATTTTTAAAGAGGATATCCTCCCATCCCGAGGAGAGATTCCTTTATTTAGCATTGGACCCTCTATAGCAGTCATATCCGTTTTATTAAGTTTTTTAGTTATCCCTTTTGGATATCATTTTGTTTTAGCTGATCTTAGTATTGGTGTTTTTTTATGGATTGCCATTTCAAGTATTGCTCCTATTGGTCTTCTTATGGCAGGATATAGCTCAAATAATAAATATTCTTTTTCAGGCGGTCTACGAGCAGCTGCTCAATCTATTAGTTATGAAATACCATTAACTTTTTGTGTGCTAGCAATATCTCTACGTGTGATTCGTTAAAAAGGAACTTTTACTATAAAATCCATTGAATACTTATCTTACTTTTATTATTCTCTATTCAGGTTGGTAAGTTAAACTAGATAGCTATATGAGTGAAACAAAACAGCTTATTAATTTGTAGTAAAAATAAAATCTCATTTCCTACGTACAAGAAAAAAGTTGAAGTAAACATAGTAAACTCTTTACCCCAAGATTGAGATTGTTTGATTAGTCATCATATTTTGAAGCGGGCAAGACTAAAGGATTCGTGATATGCAATTCCATTACTAGAATATTTTTAGTTATTACTAGAACTTATAACGATATAAAAGAATCCATAAAAAGTTAGTGAGGGATTAGGAACACTAAAGTACATAAAGGATTAGTAATGAGAGAATCTAAATCATTAGACATTTTTCCTCATAAAAGGAATCATAATAAGGACTTGAAATTGGTGGAAATGATCAAGTAGTACTTTCTTCGGATTCCGATCCAGAGTATATTCCCATTCACTTGTTAAGGAAATGGCTATCAAGAACGAATTAACCCTTTATTCCTTTTTTCTTTTTAAGTATCCCCTTCCCCGGGAAAGAAGAATAGGACAAAAGATATGTAATGCAATACAAAAAAGGATCTTTATTTATTCTTTCTTTTCTTTTATCGAGATTCATACAGAATTCCTCATGAACTAATACCCAATTCTTTCCATTTATTAATTGCTATAACGAGTATTTTATTCCAATATTAAGTTATTACTGATATTACTGAACAAGGAAAAACTGTCATTTTATTATATAAAGGATGAGATCAATTCGGAAGCGCTTTTTATTATTTTAGCAGACGGAATTGCTTTGGTCTAATTTAGGACTTTCCAATCAATTTTATCTTACCTAATTCTATCTACGCCCAGGGGATAAGACCGAAACGAAATAACTTTTTTCTGATCATAGAGGAGCCGTATGAAGCTAAGGTTTCATGTACGGTTTTGGAATAGCGGTGGGAACTGTGATGTTATCATCGACTATGATTATCTAACAGTTCAAGTACGGTTGATATAGTTGAAGCACAGTCAAAATATGGTTTTTTTGGATGGAATCTTTGGCGTCAGCCTATAGGTTTTCTAGTTTTTCTAATTTCTTCGTTGGCAGAATGTGAAAGATTACCCTTTGATTTACCAGAAGCGGAGGAAGAATTAGTAGCGGGTTATCAAACCGAATATTCCGGTATTAAATATGGTTTATTTTATCTTGCTGCTTACCTAAATTTATTAGTTTCCTCCTTATTTGTAACTGTTCTCTACTTAGGCGGATGGAATTTTTCTATTCCCTATATATCCTTTTTTGGATTTTTCCAAATGAATAAAATGGTTGGAATTTTGGAAATGATAATGGGTATCCTTATTACATTAACTAAAGCTTTTTTATTTCTCTTCATTTCTATCACAATAAGATGGACTTTACCCCGGATGAGAATGGATCAGTTATTAAATCTTGGATGGAAATTTCTTTTACCTATTTCTCTGGGCAATCTCTTATTAACAACTTCTTCTCAACTAGTTTCACTATAAATAAGATAATACAATAACAGTAAGAATATCTTCAACACAAAAGTTCTCACAAACAAGAGAAAGAAACATACCTTTTTCATAGATATTTAGAATATGTTCCCTATGATAACTGGGTTCATTAGTTATGGTCAACAAACAATACGCGCCGCAAGATACATTGGTCAAGGTTTCATAATTACCTTATCCCACACAAATCGTTTACCTGTAACGATTCACTACCCTTATGAAAAATCAATTACATCAGAGCGTTTCCGGGGGCGAATACACTTTGAATTTGATAAATGTATTGCTTGTGAAGTATGTGTTCGTGTATGCCCGATAGATCTACCCCTTGTGGATTGGAGATTTGAAAAGGATATTAAAAAGAAACAATTGCTTAATTATAGTATTGATTTCGGAGTTTGTATATTTTGTGGTAACTGCGTTGAATATTGTCCGACAAACTGTTTATCGATGACGGAAGAATATGAACTTTCTACTTATGATCGTCATGAATTGAATTACAATCAAATTGCTTTGAGTCGGTTACCTGTCTCCATAATGGGAGATTACACAATTCAAACAATTAGGAATTCGCCTCAAAGTAAAATAGACGAAGAAAAATCTTGGAATTCAAGAACAATTACTGATTACTAGGTACTAGGATTTTTTTGTTAGAAAAATCCAATAGTTTTTTAATAGTTTTTTACTAACTATAAAGAAAAATGAATAACTACTGCTTATTACAAATTATTCATGATTTAAAATGAGAGTAGATTTTCGTGATGTGATTTCTAACTATACAATTTATATATAAATATCCTAATCCCTTTTTGTTTCCTTGAATCTTTTAGTTTTATTCAGTTCATGAAAAATTTTATACTATTAATTTATTTTTATCCATAATGGATTTACCTGGACCAATACATGAGATTCTTGTTCTATTTGGGGGATTTGTTCTTCTACTAGGGGGTCTAGGAGTAGTATTACTTACCAACCCAATTTATTCTGCCTTTTCGCTGGGATTAGTTCTTGTTTGTATATCCTTATTCTATTTTTTATTGAATTCCTACTTTGTAGCTGTCGCACAACTTCTTATTTATGTGGGAGCCATAAATGTCTTGATCATATTTGCTGTAATGTTTGTAAATGGCTCCGAGTGGTCTAAAGATAAGAATTATTGGACTATTGGAGATGGGTTTACTTCACTCGTTTGTATAACTATTCCTTTTTCACTAATGACTACTATCCCAGATACGTCATGGTATGGAATTCTTTGGACTACAAGATCAAACCAAATAGTAGAACAGGGTCTCATAAATAACGTTCAACAAATTGGGATTCATTTAGCAACCGATTTTTATCTTCCGTTTGAACTCATTTCCCTAATTCTTCTAGTTTCTTTAATAGGTGCAATTACTATGGCTCGACAATAAGAAATACTTAGAACTTGGAATGAGTAAAAATTCTTAGAATTTCCAATCTCAAAAAAATAACTAAAGAATAACAATTTTGATTTAGTAAAACCCATCTACTGTTAACACAACAAATACTTTCTTTTCTCTTTTGTTGCGTAATTGTTCTATTCTAATTAATTGAATCGGTTCAATTCTCTCATATTGAAATGAATCGAGATTGCTAAGGAGTTAGTTAATGATGTTTGAGCATGTACTTTTTTTGAGTGTCTATTTATTTTCGATTGGTATCTATGGATTGATCACAAGCCGAAACATGGTTAGAGCTCTAATATGTCTTGAACTTATACTGAATTCAATTAATCTAAATCTCGTAACATTTTCTGATCTATTTGATAGTCGCCAATTAAAAGGAGACATTTTCGCAATTTTTGTTATAGCCCTTGCGGCTGCTGAAGCAGCTATTGGACTATCCATTCTTTCTTCCATCCATCGTAACAGGAAATCAACTCGTATCAATCAATCGAATTTTTTGAATAATTAGACATAGAATCCTCTAAACAAATAAACAAAGACGCATATATAATAATATAATAATATGGAACATTAAGATTAATAAAATTCGAGTCTTCTTTTCTTATTTTTATTTGAGAATACCCATTTTTATTTTTGAAGTAGGTTATTTCAGAGTATTCTTTTTTACTTATTTAATTTTGCTTGAATTTTTCATTTTGCAATTCATTGATATTGCAGTATTCAAATTGCAATAATTTATATTGAAAAGATGATAGCCAATTTATTGGCTAATTCGAATTAGTATCTAGAATTCGTATAATTATGAATGTTGAAGCCTTAAATTCAAGTCTCTTGGCTCTTTTCACGCTTTCTCACAAAAAGATTAAGAAATATATTACATTATTTGTTAAAGTTTGGATAAACCATTGCTTCGTCTGGTGTCTACAATACATCTAACTTATAGAGTACTAATTTCATTTTTACCAGATCGAAAATTTTTATGTTGAAAAGGGAAATTTATAGATCCAATGTCACATTCTGTAAAAATTTATGATACATGTATAGGATGCACTCAATGTGTACGAGCTTGTCCAACAGATGTATTAGAAATGATACCTTGGGATGGATGTAAAGCCAAGCAAATTGCTTCTGCGCCGAGAACCGAAGATTGTGTGGGTTGTAAGAGATGCGAATCCGCCTGCCCAACAGATTTTTTAAGTGTCCGCGTTTATTTAGGGCCTGAAACAACCCGCAGCATGGCTCTATCTTATTGATACGTTACAAAAAACTCCACTTGAATCGTCTGATTCCTCTTTACCGAAGAAGCCTGTGCTCAAAATAATCGAGCATGGGCTTTTCTGGTCAAAACGTATCTTGTCTTTATTACTTTATCATGAGTTATTTTCCTTGGTTAACAATACTTGTTGTTTTGCCGATATTTGCAGGTTCATTTATTTTCTTTTTACCTCATAAAGGAAACAAAATCGTTAGGTGGTATACTATTTCTATTTGTTTATTAGAATTCCTTCTAATGACTTATGCATTCTGTTATCATTTCCAATTAGAGGATCCCTTAATGCAATTAAGGGAGGATTCAAAATGGATAGATGTTTTTGATTTCCACTGGAGATTGGGAATCGACGGACTTTCATTAGGATCTATTTTATTGACAGGATTTATCACTACTTTAGCTACTTTAGCGGCTTGGCCAGTTACCCGGAATTCGCGATTATTCTATTTCCTTATGCTAGCAATGTATAGTGGTCAAATAGGATTATTTTCTTCACGAGACCTTTTACTTTTTTTTATCATGTGGGAGTTAGAATTAATTCCTGTTTACTTACTTTTATCCATGTGGGGGGGAAAGAGGCGTCTATATTCAGCTACCAAGTTTATTTTGTATACTGCAGGCGGTTCCATTTTTTTCTTAATCGGAGTTCTGGGTATGGGCTTATATGGTTCCAACGAACCAACATTAGATTTGGAAAGATTGATTAATCAATCATACCCTGCAACACTGGAAATACTACTTTATTTTGGCTTCCTTATTGCTTATGCTGTTAAATTGCCGATTATACCTCTACATACGTGGTTACCAGATACCCACGGGGAAGCACATTACAGTACATGTATGCTTTTAGCGGGAATCCTATTAAAGATGGGAGCATACGGATTGATTCGGATCAATATGGAATTGTTACCTCATGCTCATTATCTATTTTCCCCCTGGTTGGTAATAATAGGAGCGGTGCAAATAATCTATGCAGCTTCAACTTCTCTTGGTCAACGAAATTTCAAAAAAAGAATAGCCTACTCCTCCGTATCTCACATGGGTTTCATAATTATAGGAATTGGTTCCATAACCAACATTGGACTAAATGGAGCTATTTTACAAATATTATCCCATGGATTTATCGGTGCTACACTTTTTTTCTTGGCGGGAACGGCTTGTGATAGAATGCGTCTTGTTTATCTCGAAGAACTGGGGGGGATATCTATACCAATGCCCAAAATTTTTACAATGTTTAGTAGCTTTTCAATGGCTTCTCTTGCCTTACCGGGGATGAGCGGTTTTGTTGCAGAATTAGTAGTATTTTTTGGACTAATTACTAGTCCCAAATTTATGTTAATGCCAAAAATGCTAATTACTTTTTTAATGGCAATTGGAATGGTATTAACTCCTATTTATTTATTATCTATGTTACGCCAGATGTTCTATGGATACAAGTTATTTCATGTTCCAAACGCAAATTTTGTGGATTCTGGACCACGAGAACTCTTTCTTTTAATCTGTATCTTTTTACCAGTAATAGGAATTGGTATCTATCCAGATTTTGTTCTCTCGCTATCCGTTGACAGGGTAGAGGCTCTTTTATCCAATTATTATCCTAAATAGGATTTTCTTTTTTTAATTAGTCCGCTCTATATTCCATAGTGGAAAAACAAAAAAATTCCGAAAAAATTAAAAAAGTCTAATTAGATCTATTTCGAATTTTTGAGAACCCCTTTGAAAAGAGGTTCAAAGGGGTTCTCAAATCAAACAAAAATAGAAAAAAACCTTCATTTTATGAAGGTTTTATGTTATGTAATCATTTAGATGGTAATGTAAATGAACCATAACTATGTAAACCTATTCCTAAAAGATTGATACCAAAATAGCAGATCCAAATTATAAGAAATCCTATCGAAGCTACAAATGCAGAATTCGTACCCTTCCAATTTGGATTTGTTCTACTATGTAAATAAATTGCAAATATGGTCCAGGTAATAAATGCCCAAGTTTCCTTAGGATCCCAATTCCAATAGGATCCCCACGCCTCATTAGCCCATACTGCTCCACAAAGAATACCTATGGTTAAAAGGGTAAACCCGAGACTAATGACACGATGACTCCAAGAATCCAAACGCTCAGTTAATTGATATTTGTAATAATTTGGAAATGAAGGAAAAGAAGTATTTTTTAAAGCACTTCTTTTTGCATAGAAATATTCAATCTCACTAAATAAAAATTTACTTAAAACATTTTCATTTTTCTTTTTAGAAAAGAAATCGAAATTCTTTCGAAATCTAATGATTAGAAGAGCGGCGGATAATAAGGATCCGCACAAAAGAGTTGCATAGCTTAGTAACATCATACTGACATGCATCATTAACCACTGAGATTGGAGAGCAGGTACTAGTATTGTAGATTGATGCATTTCAGTTAAAAGACCTGACGTGGCAAAACCTTGCGTTAAAATAGTACTTGGCGTAGTTATTGTGCTTAAATCATTTTTAGAGTTCTGTATCTTAGGAATAGTATGAAGAATATACAGAGCCCATGAAAGGAAGATCAATGACTCATATAAATTACTTAATGGAAAATGTCCCGAAGAAATCCAACGAGAAATTAAGAATCCTGTTATAGAGAAAAAAGTAGCTATCATTCCTTTTTCTGACGAATCACGTAATTCCCTAAGTTCACGAACTAATAAGGTTATCAAATGAATCGTAATTACAATTGAAATGGTTGAGAAAGAGATATGAGTTAGTATATGTTCTAAAGTTACAAATAGCATAAGGAGAAGGTCCCATTACAAAATTCGAAATTTCGAATTGAATCCATTTTCTAATCTATTGTATTCTTTTTCGAGAATGCCGCCACTCGGACTCGAACCGAGATGCTTGAGCACTGCTTCCTAAGAGCAGCGTGTCTACCAATTTCACCATAGCGGCTAACTTGAAATAATAGTTAACTTAAAAGAATAATAGTTATTTTCTGGCAAATCGTCGAGATTGGGAGAGTCCATTTGCAAAAATACTCTACTTTTGATAATAGAATCCTCATAAAAAAATAGGAGGATTCTATTATCAAAAGTTCTTTGATAGGAAAAGAATACTGAGGACACAATATACCAAAAACTTTTGTTCTATATAACACAGAATAACAGAGGGATTAGTTCTAAGAATATTCTACCCAGGAATTCGACATATAAAAGAAAAGTACATTTATTAATTAATCCAAATTATTCATTCATATTAAATATAAATAATTGGAATTTCTTTGGGATAGTCATATTATTCCAAAATCTGCTTATTTGTTTGTTGCCCAGAAAAACCTTTTGGTTTTGGATGCTCGTTACCACTAGAAAATGATCTTGATTTTGCTAAGGAATAAGATTGTACTATGGAAAAATAAGTCTTTTTCTTCCAAATATTTTTACGAATACGCTTTTTTGACATCGAAGTACGTTTTTTTGGAACTGCCATTCAAAAAGGGAATTAGTTTTTTCTAGTTGTATGTGAAAGACATCTATTGTCGCAAATCAATCCTTCTTTCTGTTTTTTCTTAGTATTTATACTTAGATACTGAAAGATAACGAAATTTTGAATTATTTTTTACTTCATTTTGTCTAATGTGGATAAGACAAGAGTTTTTTAGCGTATTTTTCATATATATTTTAGACTTTGTTTTAATAATATACAATATATACAAAGATATATTATATACAAAGGTTTTCTATTTAAATAAATTTATATATAAAAATTTATATATCAAATATATTCCATATATAAATATAAGGTATGGGGGATAAGCCCTCATATCATATGGGGGGATAAAAAGAAGGTAAAATTCAAATAGTTAATTAAGTTGAGAAGGTATTCAAGAATTGAATTACAGTCAAAATAAAAAAATAATTAGTCTCTTAAACAAGACATTCTAAAACTTAGATAATTCTAGTCATTAGGATTTCCATTTTATATGAAGTAAGCAATATTCGATAATTTCCTATAAATATATAATTTTAATATAGTTGAAATTTAATCAATCAGTTACGAAACAGTAGAGCTATTTCATTTTAACAGATTTAACAGAAAGAAATACAAAAAAAGAATAGGAATAGAAAGTAAAATGATTCAATCTTTTAAAGTAAAATGATTCAATCTTTTTTTGTATTTTAATAAATATCTTTTTTTATCTAATAACTAAATAATTATCTAATAACTAAATAACGAAATTCTTTGATTAACTTTTTGAATTTAAGCAACTAAACCCATTCCGAATTTTTGAATATTTCAATGAAACTAATTTGGAAAAATTAAGAATTCCAGTATTTTTTCTTATTCTTATTTTTTTGTTTTTTAATTCCTTCAGAAAGAGATAAGAATAGGTTTGGTGAATCGGAAACAATTTTATTTTATAGAAAAAAGAACTATAAATTTCAATTAAAAATTGCTATTTCTTTTCTTATGGAACATACATATCAATATGCCTGGGTAATCCCTCTTCTCCCACTTCCAGTTATTATGTCAATGGGGTTTGGTCTTTTTCTTATTCCGACAGCAACAAAAAATCTTCGTCGCATATGGGCTTTTCCTAGTATTTTACTCTTAAGTATAGCTCTGGTATTCTCAGTTCACCTGTCTGTTCAACAAATAAAAGGGAGTTCTATCTATCAATATCTATGGTCTTGGACCATCAATAATGATTTTTCCTTAGAATTTGGATACTTGATCGACCCCCTTACTTCTATTATGTTAATACTAATTACTACTGTAGGAATCTTGGTTCTTATTTATAGTGACGATTATATGTCTCACGATGAGGGGTATTTGAGATTTTTTGTTTATATAAGTTTTTTTAATACTTCCATGTTGGGATTGGTTACTAGTTCCAATTTGATACAAATTTATTTTTTTTGGGAACTTGTGGGAATGTGTTCCTATTTATTGATAGGCTTTTGGTTTACACGACCAATTGCAGCGAGTGCTTGTCAAAAAGCTTTTGTAACTAATCGTGTAGGGGATTTTGGTCTGTTATTAGGAATTTTAGGTTTTTTTTGGATAACAGGCAGTTTAGAGTTTCGGGATTTGTTCAAAATAGCTAATAACTGGATTCCTAATAATGGGATTAATTCATTACTTACTACTTTGTGTGCTTTTTTATTATTTCTTGGTGCAGTTGCAAAATCTGCACAATTCCCTCTTCACGTATGGTTACCCGATGCTATGGAAGGACCCACTCCCATTTCGGCTCTTATACACGCAGCAACTATGGTTGCTGCGGGGATTTTTCTTTTAGCTCGACTTTTTCCTCTTTTCATATCCCTACCTTTGATAATGAATTTCATTTCTTTAATAGGTACAATAACACTTTTCTTAGGAGCGACTTTAGCTCTTGCTCAGAGAGATATTAAAAGAAGCTTAGCCTATTCTACAATGTCTCAATTGGGTTATATGATGTTAGCTCTAGGTATAGGTTCTTATCAAGCTGCTTTATTCCATTTGATCACTCATGCTTATTCGAAAGCTTTATTGTTCTTGGGATCCGGATCCGTTATTCATTCAATGGAACCTCTTGTTGGATATTCACCAGATAAAAGTCAGAATATGGTTCTTATGGGTGGTTTAAAAAAATATGTTCCTATTACAAGAACCACTTTTTTATGCGGTACACTTTCTCTTTGTGGTATTCCACCTCTTGCTTGCTTCTGGTCCAAAGATGAAATCCTTAGTAATAGTTGGTTGTATTCACCTTTTTTTGGAATAATAGCCTCTTTTACTGCAGGATTAACTGCATTTTATATGTTTAGGATATATTTACTTACTTTTGATGGGTATTTGCGTGTTCATTTTCAAAATTACAGTAGTACTAAAGAATGTTCTTTGTATTCAATATCCTTATGGGGAAAAAGTATACCCAAAATGAAGAGTGGAGTTTCTTTTTTTTCACAAAATATACCAAAAATTCCTGGTAATACAAGAAATAGGATAGGATTCTTTAGTACTCCCTTTGGAGCTAAAAACACTTTTGTCTATCCTCGCGAAACTGGAAATACTATGCTATTTCCTCTTCTTATATTACTGCTTTTTACTTTATTCATTGGATCCATAGGAATCAATTTTGATAATGGAGTAAGGGATAATGGAATATCGGAGTTAAGCATATTATCAAAGTGGCTAACCCCCTCAATAAGCTTTTTCGAAGAAAATTCGAATTCTTACATAAATTCATATGAGTTTTTCACTAATGCAATTTCTTCTGTAAGTTTAGCTATTTTTGGTCTATTCATAGCATATATATGCTATGGATCCTCTTATTCTTTTTTTCAGAATTTAAATTTTAAAAATTCCCTTGTAAAAGGGAATCCCAAAAAGTTCTTTTTGGATCAAGTAAAAAAAAAGATATACAGTTGGTCATATAATCGCGGTTATATAGATGTTTTCTATACTAGGGTCTTTATCCTGGGTATAAGAAGATTAGCCGAACTAACGCATTTTTTTGATAAAGGTGTCATTGATGGAATTATCAATGGAGTAGGTCTTGCTGGTTTTTGTATAGGAGAAGAAATAAAATATGTGGGGGGAGGGCGAATATCGTCTTATCTATTCTTTTTTTTATGTTATGTATCCTTGTTCATATTCTTTTTTCTTCCTTAATTCATTATTCCATGAATTCCTCAAAACGAGGCTCATCAAAATGCAAAATCTAAGACTACTATAAGACTACTAATAAAATAAGAAAAAAATTCGAACGATTAAATTACTTCTCCCGAATATCCAACTGACTTATTAATTTCTTATAACGTACTCTATTTTTCTTTGCCAAATAAGCCAGCAAACGTTGACGTTTTCCCAAAAGTCTTCGTAGACCTCTTTCCGATGAAAAATCTTTTTTGTGTAATTCCAAATGTGAAGCAAGTCTCCGTATCTTATTGGTGAAACTGAATACTTGAAATTCAACAGAACCCCTGTTTTCTTGTTTTTCTTCTTTAACCATAAATCAAAAAATTTTTCTACCTCCTTTCTTTTTCATGTATTTTTCTGATCAGGAAAAATAAAAAATAATGTCAGTTATTTTGAAGTTATTCGAATCTCGTACACACAAAAATTTGCAATTATTCATCTACTGCTGGAATCTATAATTTGGATTTATTTTATCAATGCAAATTGGATTTGGATAGAAGGGTACATTCTTTTATTTTAGATAGAAGAAATGTTTCTTCTATCTAAAATAAAAGAATTTTTCTGATTTATTTATTGCTATATCCAATTTATAGAATTGATACACCATTTAATTGATATCATTTAGCAAAATGAAACACAGCATATGCATCCATCTTTCGGCTCGAGAATTTCACGGGATAGACATATAGTATAAGAAATAGGCTATTAAGTAACTCTAAATGAATTGTGGATACATCTGTATCCTTAACATACTGAAACGACTGCCATTATTCGTATCAAACCAATAGCGATTCATAAAAGCTAAATCTTGGAATCAATGGTGGGCCAATAATGAATTTTTTTGCATATGTATTAAGACGCTTGGTCTGATTTCGAAATTGTCCAGAGTTTTTTATGTTGTTTTCATTGCAAAATGATGGATCTCCTTCCGTAACTTTCCAATTACGAGTACGAGAATTGAAAGACATGAAAATTCTCAATTCTCTACGGCGTCTAGGAGATAGATAGAATATTTTCAGGAACAAGAAAATCAGAAGAATCTTTTTCTCTATTCACTACCATTCCGCGTCTTCGACTTCTATTAGTTTCTTTTCTTCTTTAATGCAATTAGTTTCTTTTCTTCTTTAATGCAATAGCTATAGTTTGATATAGAATCCATTTCTCAAAGTAATGGAAACCATTCTCTTATAGGAAATGGTTCGAAAATCGCTATTCCACCTTTTAGGTTTAGGTATCGTGAAAAGTGATACCTGTGAAGATCGTGCATTTCAGTCACATTCAGATCCGTTTTTCGAGTTCATGATATAACCAAATTGGATGGATCTTCCACCCGTTTAGCTAAGAAAGAATAGATGCGGAGGTGGATAATAGATCGATATGAAGATCATGAGCTGCCCCATAACGAAACCACGAGTAGTCGCGAATATGTCCTTCTTCCCTAACCCAAGATTGGAGAAAGAAGATCTAAGAGGGATCTATGGAGAATGTGGTCAGAAATCCATAATAGAGTCCGACCACAACGACCGAATTAATTATCCTCATCGAGAAACTTAGACTACTAAGTAGAAAAGATTTTCAAATCATGGCATGGGTCTCCTTTTTTTCTTTCTTTAGAGTTTTCTATATGCACAATTT